TTTGTATTTTTTGTTTTCTTTATTTTATATACAAATTAAAAGTTTTTTTTTCATTTTAATTAAGATATGATTTACTTTAAGAGCAAATAATTTTTATGTTTTTATTTAAATTTTTTTAAATTTTTGTGCGATTTAATATAAAATAATTTATTTAATATATTACATTTAATTTAATATATTATGCTAACGTTATATTCATTAACCTAAATATATTAATCTTAAATTGTATTCTTGTTTAAGGATGAATAGATATTATTTAATAAATTATATATATTTATTTATTATTATTATTATTATTATTATTATTATTATTAAATGAAAACCTTAAATATTTTTTTAAATATTATTTATTGTTTAATTTTTCTTTGTAAACAAAAAAAAGAAAGATTAAATAGATGCTGAAGTTTCCAAAACATTTATTGAAATATTAGTACCATATTTATCTATTTATATATATAATATAAAAATTTGTTGTTGTAAAAACAGGTGAAATAAACTATAATTAATAAAGTTTATGCTGATTTATTATTTCTTAATTTCTTTAATGGGTTGATTAATTGTTATATTTTCTAGTTGTGGTATTTTATTTTTTTTTATTTTTGACAAAAAGTTTTATTCTTGCTTGAATATTTATTTTTTCTTTGTATTATATGTAAGTTTTGTTGTGCTAAATGTCCTTATTGCAGTAATTAAATTTAATTATCAATTAACTTTGGAATTAGTAATTGAATTAATATCAGCATATTTCGTGCCAGCAGCTGCGGTTATACGATTGATGTAAATGAATATTTTTGGTTATTAGCAGTTAATTTTGTTTTGAGTTAATTTTGAATTTTTTTAGGGTGAAATTTAAATTTTTAATATCACTCTTATTATGAACCTGTGAAACTTAAATAATAAACTAGGATTAGATACCCTATTATATTAAGTGTTAAATATTGTTTACCTGAGTAGTATTAGTTAATTTCTTGAAACTTAAAGAATTTGGCGGTATCTTATCCCATTCAGAGGAGCCTACCCCGTAATTGATAATACACGATTGACTTTACTTAATTTATTTGTTTGTATATCTCCGTTATCAGAAAATTTTTTTAGAGTTATAATTTTCTTTATTTATAATTATAAAATATTTCAGGTCAAGTTGCAGCTTATAATTAAGAGGAGGTGGGTTACAATAGATTTTTGTTTAAATGGATTTAATAATGCAATATTATTAATGAAGGTGGATTTGATAGTAATTTAATTAATTTAATTTATTTGATATTGGGCTCTGAGGTGTGTACATATCGCCCGTCGCTCTCATTATTGAATATAAATTACATTTTATATATTTTAATAAGTTGAGATAAGTCGTAACATAGTAGATGTACTGGAAAGTGTATCTAGTAAGTTTAAGCAAGATAAAATTTATTAGTAAATTATTTCATTTACACTGAAAATTTTCTTGTGCGAATCAAGATGTCTTGATGAGTTTTATATTATAATAATTTCTTGGTTTTTTTTTTATTTTATTAAAAATAATTATGTTGTATATTTGTTTAAGTATATTTTATAGAATAAATTAGTTTAATTATAGTTTATTAGTAATGTAATTGACTTATGAAATAATTTTTAATTTTGGTTAAGTAGATTTATTTTATTGTACTGTTCTATGCTGGCTACTGGTTTAGTGTATAAGAAGTTTAGAGTGTTCCACCACTTCAGTTTCAGACAAAACGTTTTAATTTTTTACTTATTAAATGCGAACTCTATTGGCAACAAATTTTGCAGGATGCATCTACACATACCTTTGAATTTATCTGCAAAAAATTTAATTGTTTGACATATAGTTAATGTTAGATATATTTAGATATTTAGGTAATAATATTGGCTTATTTATTTTTTAAGGGATAAGCTTTAAAATTAATATCCTATAATTACTTATATTTAGATATAATAGTAAGCTTTATACCAGCTATTTTAGATAATTACGTTTTAGTTTATTATCTTTTATTTTGATTTTATAGGTATTTTAGGTTTTATATTAAGATTAATAATTAAATTTTTAAGTTTTTTTAATAATGATTGAATTAGTATTATTATTAGTTTATAATAAATTGTTTTATAATTTATTATAAGGAACTAGGCAATTAAAATTTCCGCCTGTTTATCAAAAACATGTCCTCTTGAATAATATTATGAGGTCTGGTCTGCTCACTGATAATTTAAATAGCCGCGGTATTTTGACCGTGCAAAGGTAGCATAATCATTAGTCTTTTAATTTAAGGCTGGAATGAACGGCTTGACGAGAAATTAACTGTCTCTTAATAACTTAAAGAATTTAACTTTTAAGTTAAAAGGCTTAAATTTATTTTTAGGACGAGAAGACCCTATAGATCTTTACATTAATATTATATTTGGTTTTTAGTTAATATTCCCATATTTATTAATAATGTTTTGTTGGGGTGACATAGAAAATCAATAAACTTTTTATTTTAAAATCATTGATTTATGTTTATTTTGATCCATAATTTATGATCATAAGATTAAGTTACCTTAGGGATAACAGCGTAATTATTTTTGAGAGCTCATATCGACAAAGTAGATTGCGACCTCGATGTTGGATTAAGAATAATTTTAGGTGTAGTAGTCTAAAAATTAGGTCTGTTCGACCTTTAAATTCTTACATGATCTGAGTTCAAACCGGCGTAAGCCAGGTTGGTTTTTATCCTAAATATTGTATTTTTATATTAGTACGAAAGGACCATATAATAAAAATATTTTTTTGAGAATAGATTAATATTAATATAAACTATTTTGACAGATTAGTGTGTTGAATTTAGAATTCATTTATGTGGATTATTCCACAAGTAGTATTGATATTTTATGATTTATTTATATTTATTTTAAATTTTCTTCTTTTAATTATTTGTGTTTTGATTAGTGTGGCTTTTTTAACTTTATTTGAACGAAAGGTCTTAGGTTATATTCAAATTCGTAAGGGTCCAAATAAGGTAGGGTTTTTAGGTATTCTTCAGCCTTTTAGTGATGCTATTAAATTAATTTTAAAAGAACATCCTATTCCAATTTTATCAAATTATTTATTTTATTATTTTTCTCCTATTTTTAATTTAATAGTTTCTTTAGTTGTTTGATTAATTTTTCCTTATTTAACTTATATATGTTCCTTTTCTTATGGTTTTTTATTTTTTTTATGTTGCACAAGATTAAGTGTTTATACTGTAATATTTGCAGGATGATCTTCAAATTCTAATTATTCATTGCTTGGTTCTTTACGTTCTGTTGCTCAAACAATTTCTTATGAAGTAAGTTTATCTTTAATTTTGTTGTCTTTAATTAATTTGGTTGGTAGATTTGACATATTTAATTTTATAGTTTATCAATTATATTGTTGATTTATTTTTATTTCTTTTCCTTTATTTTTATCTTGTTTTGCTTCATGTCTAGCTGAAACCAATCGTACTCCTTTTGATTTTGCTGAAGGTGAATCTGAATTGGTTTCAGGATTTAATGTTGAGTATGGTTCAGGAGGTTTTACTTTAATTTTTTTGGCTGAATATTCTAGAATTATATTTATAAGAATGTTTTTGACTTTAATTTTTTTAGGTGGTAATTTTTACTCTTTTATATTTTTTTTTAAGCTTGTCTTTATATCATTTTTATTTATTTGAGTTCGAGGAACTTTACCTCGTTTTCGTTATGATAAGTTAATATATTTAGCTTGAAAGAGTTTTTTACCATTATCTTTAAATTTTTTTATTTTTTATGTTGGATTGAAAATTTTGTTAATTACATTAGTTTAATTATTTTTAGAATTAAGTTAATAAAAGAGTTAAACTTCTAATTTTTGTTTTCAAAACAAATGTTTTACCTAAACTAATTAACTATTATTTATTTTTAATTAAAATGTCTCAAATATTAGTTGCATATGTATTAATAATAAAGTATAAAAAATAAATAGTAGTTAAAATTTGTCTTGTTTTAATATAGGGTTCTTCAACTGGTTGTTTTCCAATTCATGATAATAAACAAATAACTGTAACTATAATTCAAAATAAAATTTGATTAATAGGGTAAAATTGAATACCTCGAAAAGGGGTTTTATTATAAAATGGTAAAATTATTAAAATTCTAATTGATGAAAATAATGCAATAACTCCTCCTAATTTATTAGGGATTGATCGTAAGATTGCATATGCAAATAAAAAATATCATTCTGGTTGAATGTGTTTTGGTGTTATAAGAGGGTTTGCTGGTATAAAGTTATCTGGGTCTCCTAAAAAATAAGGATTCATTAAGCATAATATTATTAATAATGATACTAATATAATAAATGTAATAGAATCTTTGAAAGTAAAATAAGGGTGGAATGGAATTTTTTCCATATTTCTATTTATTCCTAACGGATTATTTGAACCTATTTGGTGAAGGAAAAACAGATGAATTATAGTTATAGCTGTAATTATAAAAGGTAAAACGAAGTGAAATGTAAAGAATCGATTTAGTGTGGCATTATCAATAGCGAACCCACCTCAAACTCATTGTACTAATTCTGTACCAATATATGGAATTGCTGATAATAAATTTGTAATTACTGTGGCTCCTCAAAAAGATATTTGTCCTCAAGGTAAAACATATCCTACAAATGCGGTTGCTATAACTAAAAATAGTATTATTGATCCAATAATTCATGTATATTTATATATAAAAGATCCATAATATATTCCTCGTCCTACATGTAAGTAAATACAAATAAAAAATATAGATGCTCCATTTGCATGTAAGGTTCGAATTATTCATCCATTATTTACATCTCGGCAAGTATGTACTAAAACTACACTTCTAAATGCTATTTCAATATTTGATGAATAATGTATTGCTAAAAATAATCCAGTTATAATTTGGATTATTAAACATAATCCTAATAATGATCCAATATTTCATCAAAATGAAATATTTGTAGGTGCTGGTAAATCAATTAATGAATAATTAATAATTTTAATTAAAGGGTGTTTTAATCGTAAAGGTTTATTCATTAGTTGAATTATTTTGTTTTACGGATTGGTCCTTGATTGATATTAGTAATTATAATTACTGCAATTAGTGTAAAAAATAAATAAATTATTATTATTATTGTAATATAAAATGTTGGGTTATTATATAATTTAATTAAAGAAAAAGTTATTTCTTGAAAAAGAATTATTTTGTTAATATTTATAGTTTCTGAATTTTTAAGTCAATCTATAAATATTATTTTATCAAATAAAATAAGCGTGTATATAATAATGATTAATATAATTAAAGTTGAAATACTAGTGATTGATTTTAAGTAAAGTATTTCATTTGATGCAATTCTCGTAATATAAATGAATAATACTAATATACCTCCTAGAAAGATTAAAAATAAAATATATGATAATCAAAATCTTTCTATAATTGTTCCTGTTAATAATCCAATAAGAAGAGTTTGAAAGATAATAAATAATATTATTGATATAGGATATCTTAATTTAATAAAATTAAAATTTATCAAATTTGATAAAGTTATAATTGCTATCTTTAACATTTCAAGAGTTAGTTTATGAAAATATTAGTTTTGGGGATTAGGGATAGAATTTTTCTACTCTTGAAGTTTTAAAAGAGGGGGGCTTATTCTTATTTCTGGTTTACAAGACCAGCGTTTTTTTAAACTATTAAAACTAATGTTTATTTTTTCTATTTTTACTTCTCTGTTAATTTATTTTTCTGGTGTTTATGTTTTTTCTTCGAAACGGAAGAATTTATTAATGGTTTTGTTAAGATTGGAATATATTGTTCTTTCTTTATTTTTATTAATTGTTTTGTTTTTAGTTGATTATGATTATGATTATTTTTTTCCTATTATTTTTTTAGTTTTTTCTGTTTGTGAGGGTGCTTTAGGTCTTTCTATTCTAGTTTCTATAATTCGTTCTCATGGAAATGATTTTTTTAATTCTTTTGGTTTATCTTTATGTTAAAGTATATGTTTATGATTATTTTTTTGATTCCTCTTTGTTTATTAAGTTATTCTTGATGATTAGTTCATTCTATAATATTTTTATTTAGTTTTCTTTTTATAGTTTATTTTTATTCTTATTCTGATTTTAATATAATTGGTTATTATTTTGGGTTTGATTATTTTTCTTTTATTTTGATTTTATTAAGTTTTTGAATTTGTTCTTTAATAATCACTGCTAGTGGTTCAATTTATTTATTTGGTTATCATTCTAGTTTTTTTATTTTTTTGATTTTGTTTTTAATAATTATACTTTATTGTTCATTTGCTAGATTGAATTTATTGTCTTTTTATATTTTTTTTGAGTCTAGTTTGATTCCTACTTTACTTTTAATTTTAGGTTGAGGTTATCAGCCTGAACGTCTTCAGGCAGGTGTTTATTTAATTTTTTATACTTTATTTGCTAGTTTACCTTTATTATTGGTTTTATTTTATGTTTATTATTATGTTGATACTCTTTATTTTCCTTTATTAATTGATTTTGGTTCATATTATTTCATATTTTATGTTTTTATAATTTTGGCTTTTTTGGTAAAAATACCTATATTTTTGGTTCATCTTTGATTACCTAAAGCTCATGTTGAAGCACCTATTTCTGGTAGAATAATTTTAGCTGGTGTATTGTTGAAGTTGGGTGGTTATGGTATTTTTCGTGTAATAAAGGTTATTTCATTTTTAGGGTTGAAGTTTAATTATTTTTGGTTGTCTTTAGGTTTATCTGGTGGTGTAATTGTTAGATTTATTTGTTTTCGTCAAGTTGATTTGAAATCTTTGATTGCTTATTCATCAGTTGCTCATATAAGAATAGTTATTGGTGGTTTAATAACTATAAATTGATGAGGTTGTTTAGGTTCTTTATTTTTAATAATTGGTCATGGTTTATGTTCTTCTGGTTTATTTTGTTTGTCAAATATTATTTATGAGCGTTTAGGTAGACGTATATTATTAATTAATAAAGGTATAATTAATTTGATGCCTGGAATGTCTTTTTGATGATTTCTTTTGAGAAGATCAAATATGGCTTCTCCACCTTCATTAAATTTGATTGGTGAATTAAGTTTGTTGAATAGAATAATTTCTTGGTCATCATTTACTTTTTTATCTCTTATTTTATTATCTTTTTTTAGAGCTGTTTATACATTATATATATATTCTTATTCTCAACATGGTTTTTATTATTCTGGTTTTTATTCTTATTCTCTTGGATATTTTCGTGAATATCATCTTTTGTTTTTACATTGATTTCCTTTAAATTTTTTGTGTTTTAAGGGTGAATATTTTTTCATTTAATTTGACTTAAGTATTTTAATGTAAAATATTGTTTTGTGGAATCAATGATATGAAGTTTTTCATCTTGAGTCGTGTATATATTTTCTATTTGTTCATTGAGTTTTTTTTCTTTATTCTTTTTGAGAACTTTAATTTTTATTTTTGGTATTTATTATTTAATAATTGATTATAGAATTTTTATTGAGTGGGAGCTTTTTAATTTAAATAGATCTATAGTAGTTATAACTTTAATTTTTGATTGGATATCTTTAATTTTTATATCTTTTGTAATATATATTTCTGCTTTAGTTATTTATTATAGAGAGGATTATATAAAAGTTGAAAGGAATATTAATCGTTTTATTATTATTGTTTTAATATTTATTCTTTCAATAGTTTTATTGATTATTAGACCAAATTTGATTAGAATTTTATTAGGTTGAGATGGTTTAGGGTTGGTTTCTTATTGTTTAGTTATTTATTATCAAAATGTTAAATCTTATAGTGCGGGTATATTAACTGTTTTATCTAATCGTGTTGGAGATGTTTTTATTTTAATTTCTATTTCTTGGATATTAAATTTTGGTGGTTGGAATTATTTATATTATTTTGATTTTATTTCTAATTCTTTTGAGATAAAGCTTATTACTATATTAATTATTTTGTCTTCAATAACAAGGAGTGCTCAAGTTCCTTTTTCTTCTTGACTTCCTGCTGCTATGTCTGCTCCTACTCCTGTTTCTGCTTTAGTTCATTCTTCTACTTTGGTGACTGCAGGAGTTTATTTATTAATTCGTTTTAGTCCAATACTTGAAACTTATAATTTAGGTTGATTTTTATTATTTATTGGTTGTTTAACTATATTTATATCTGGTTTATGTGCTAATTTTGAATTTGATTTAAGGAAGATTATTGCTCTTTCTACTTTAAGTCAACTTGGTTTAATAGTTAGAATTTTATCTATAGGATACCCTAAGCTTTCTTTTTTTCATTTATTAGTTCATGCATTATTTAAGGCTTTATTATTTATATGTGCAGGTTCATTAATTCATAATTTAAAGGATTCTCAAGATATCCGTTTTATAGGCTCTTTTGTTAATTTTATACCTTTAACATCTGTTTGTTTTAATGTTTCAAGATTGTCATTATGTGGAATACCATTTTTAGCAGGATTTTATTCTAGGGATTTAATTTTAGAGTTGGTTTGTTTAAGAAGAATAAATTGTTTTATTTTTTTCTTATATTTTTTTTCTACTGGTTTAACTGCTTCTTATTCATTTCGTTTATTTTATTATTCTATGTCTGGTGATAATAATTATTATTCTATTTTTTCTTTTGATGATAAGAGTTATTATATTTCTTTTGGTATAATTGGATTATTAATTGTTGTTGTTTTTGGTGGTAGTTTATTATCTTGATTAATTTTTCCTATTCCTTATGTTATTGTTTTGCCTTATTATTTAAAGTTTATAACTACTTTTGTTATTTTATTAGGTTTTTATTTAGGTTATTTATTTTCTAATATTGATTTTTTTTCTAATTTATTTTTTTTTTCTAATTTTATTTTTTTAAGATTTTCTGGTTCTATATGATTTATGCCTTTTATTTCAACTAATTTATTTAGATATTTTCCTTTAAAGTTTGGCTATTTTTCATCTAAGTCTTTAGATTATGGTTGAGGTGAATTATTTGGTGGTCAAGGTTTATATAGTTTATTTTTATATTTAATTAATTATGTTCAGTCTTTATATGATTCAAATTTTAAAATTTATCTTTTAACTTTTGTTTTATGGATATTTATTTTATTGATGTATTTTTTATTATTTTAACTTAGATAGCTTATATTTAGAGCATAACACTGAAGATGTTAAGGAAATATTTTATTTTTAAGTGTATTTATAAATACAATTTGTATTTTTTTTACAGTGAAAATGTAATGTTTAATTTAAACTATATAAATTAGAAATGTTAACGGATTTAAACCGCTAATACAAAAAGTTAGCAGCTTTTATATTGACTTTACATTTCTTTAATTGGAACATTAATTGTTCATTTTTATTATTAACATTAATATGCCTCTTTTTGGCTTCAATTAAAGAATAAGGGTATATTTACCAATTTTTCAGGCCGAAACTGAATGCATTATTTTGCTTCTTAATCATTTAAGGTTGATTGATTCAATCTCAATACTTTTTGAATGCAACCCAAATGTTATTATTAACTACAACCCTTTATTCAGCTCATTTTAAAGCTCCTTGATATCATTCATAGTATAATCCTCCTAATAAAATAATAATAAAGAATGTTGTTGATATAATTCAAGTGAATATATTTGATGTTTTAAGAATAATTATGATTGGTAGAATTAATACAATTTCTACGTCGAAAATTAAAAAAATTACTGCAATAAGGAAAAACTGTAATGAAAATGGTATTCGAGCGGAACTATTTGGGTCAAATCCACATTCAAAAGGCGATCTTTTTTCTCGGTCATTAATTGATTTTTTTGATGTTATTGTTGCTATTAATATAATAGTTATTGGTACAATAAATCTAATAAATGTTGTTATAATCATGGTTATGATTATTTTTCTTGATTTATTGTCAATCTTTTTAATTGGAAGTTAAATGTACTATTTATACTAGAAAAACATATATTTACCTCATCAGTATATCGAAATATAAAGAAATAATCATACTACGTCAACGAAGTGTCAATATCATGCAGCTGCTTCAAATCCAAAATGGTGTTTTGGTGAAAATTGATTTTTTGAATGTCGAATTAGGCAGATAAATAAAAATATTGTTCCAATAATTACGTGTAATCCATGGAATCCTGTTGCAATGAAAAATGTTGATCCGTAAATTGCGTCAGCAATAGTAAAGGGTGCTTCTCAATATTCATATATTTGTAATATTGTGAAATATAATCCTAATAATACAGTGAAAACTAATCCTTGAAGTGCTTGTGTATAATTTGATTTTATAATTCTATGATGAGCTCATGTTACAGTTACTCCTGATGTTAATAGGATTGTTGTATTAAGTATTGGGATTATTATAGGATTAAATGTTTCAATTCCTATGGGTGGTCATATTATTCCTAATTCAATGGTTGGTGATAATCTTCTTCAGAAGAAAGCTCAAAAGAAAGATATGAAGAATAATACTTCAGATGTAATGAATATAATTATTCTTCATCGAAGTCCAATTGAAACAAATCTTGTATGTAATCCTTGATATATTCTTTCTCGGATTACATCTCGTCATCATTGAATTATTGTAATTAAAGTAATTATAATTCCAATAATAAATAAATTGGTGTTAAATAGATTAAATCATTTTGCTAATCCTGAGACTAAAATTATTGCTCCAATAGCTCCTGTTAATGGTCATGGTCTGTAATCTACTAAATGGAATGGGTGGTTATAATTTTTTGTTAACATAAGTTTAATATACTTCTCTAGAGTATAATGTTCTTAGGATTGAAAATACATATGCTTGAATCACAGTTACAGCTGATTCAAGAGTTAATAATAATATTTGGCTAATAATAAGTAAGTAAATTATGTTTATTCTTATTGATGGTCCATTATTTCCTATTAATGTTAATAATAAGTGACCTGCAATTATATTAGCTGTTAATCGTACTGCTAATGTTCCTGGACGAATTATATTTCTAATTGTTTCAATTAGAACTATGAATAATGTAAGTACTGCAGGAGTATTTTGTGGTACTAAATGTGTGAATATGTGATTTGTGTGGTTAATTCAACCAAATATTATAAATCTTAATCATAAAGGTAAGGCGATGGAAAATGTTAATACTAGGTGTCTAGTTCTTGTAAAAATATAAGGGAATAATCCTATAAAGTTATTGAATAATATTATAATAAAGGTTGAAATAAAAATTAATGTTGTTCCATTATATGGGTTATTTTTTAATAATGTTTTAATTTCATTATGTAAATTTAAGTTTACTTTATTTCATAGGATGTTAATTCGTGATGGTATTAATCAATATATATATGGGATAATTATTAATCCAATAAATGTTCTTATTCAATTTAATGATAAGTTAAAAATATTAGTTGATGGATCAAAAGTTGAGAATAAATTTGTTATCATCTTCAATATTTATTTTTTGTAAGTATTAATTTTCTTTCTGTTTTTTTTGTAATTAAAGGTTTGTATGAGAAAAAGTTTATATTATTAAATAATATTATTGTAATTGAAAATATAATAAATAGTGAAAATCATAGGATGGGTGATATTTGTGGGATGAGGTATAATAACCTTCATTAGAAGTATTTGTTAGTTTACTATTTTTTGGTTTAAGAGACCATTACTTACTTTCAGTCATCTAATGAGCAAGGTGTACTTAATATTAAGTTATTTTAGATTGACATTCTAATGTTATAATTAACTAACTCCTTAAGTTATTTTGGATAATCATTTAATGAATAAATTAATTGAAGTTCTTTCAATTACAATTGGTATAAATCTGTGGTTTGTTCCACAGATTTCTGAACATTGCCCAAAAAATAATCCTGGACGATTAATTGTGAATGTTCTTTGATTTAATCGTCCAGGAGTTGCATCAATTTTAATTCCTAATGTTGGTACAGTTCATGAGTGAAGTACGTCTGATGCTCTTGTTATTATTCGAATTTCAGTATTTATAGGAAGAATAGTTCGGTTATCAACATCTAGGAGCCGAAATTCATTAATTTTAATGTTTTCTTCTATTGTTATATATGTATCAAATTCAATATTTATGAAATCTGAATATTCATATCTTCAGTATCATTGTCGTCCAATTGTTTTAATTGTAAGTAATGTATTTATTGAATCATCAAGAAGGTAAAGTAATCGTAATGATGGTAAGGCAATAAAAATTAATGTAATAGCTGGTAATGTTGTTCAGATAGTTTCAATTAAATGTTCATTTAGTATATTCCGGTATGAATATTTAATATAAAATATATAGATTAAGGAGTATCCTACAATTACTGTAATTAATAATAGAACAATTATTGTATGGTCATAAAAAAATGATAATTGTTCTATTATTGGTGAATTTCTATCTTGAAATGATAAATTTGATCATGTTGCCATATTAAGTTCTAATAAAAGTTAAATCTTTATTTTTAGAGCTTAAATCTATTGCATTATTCTGCCATATTAGAATTTAGAAATTAATGGTAGTTCAGAATATCTATGTTCTGCTGGGGGTTTATTTTGTAATCATTCTGTTGATCTTCTTATGTTTGTTCTGAATAAAATGTTTCGATTTGAAATTATTCTTTCTCATATAATTGAGATAAATATGATGATTCCAATCATTGAAATTGTTGATCCAATACTTGATAATACATTTCATGATGTATATGCATCAGGATAGTCTGAATATCGTCGTGGTATTCCTGCTAATCCTAAGAAGTGTTGAGGAAAGAAGGTTAGGTTTACTCCAATAAACATTACAGTGAATTGAATTTTTAATCATGTATTGTTTATGTTTAGTCCTGTAAATAATGGATATCATTGGATTAATCCTCCTATGATTGCGAATACTGCACCTATAGATAAAACATAATGAAAGTGTGCTACTACATAGTAGGTGTCATGAAGTATAATATCGAGTGATGAATTAGCAAGAACTAATCCTGTAAGACCTCCTATTGTAAATAGAAAGATAAATCCTAATGCTCATAGTATAGGCGGATTAAATTTTATTTTAGTCCCGTATAGTGTTGCTAATCATCTAAATACTTTAATTCCTGTAGGTACGGCAATAATTATTGTTGCTGATGTGAAATAAGCTCGTGTATCTACATCTATTCCTACTGTAAATATATGGTGTGCTCATACAATAAATCCTATCAATCCAATTGATATTATTGCGTAAATTATTCCTAATGTTCCAAATGATTCAATTTTTCCTCTTTCTTGACAAACGATGTGTGAAATAATACCAAATCCTGGTAGGATCAAAATATAAACTTCTGGATGACCAAAAAATCAGAATAAGTGTTGATATAAGATTGGATCTCCTCCTCCTGCAGGGTCAAAGAATGATGTATTTAAGTTTCGATCAGTTAATAGTATTGTAATGGCACCTGCTAATACAGGTAATGATAATAATAAAAGAATGGCTGTAATGATAACTGATCATACAAATAATGGTGTTTGGTCTAGTGTTATACTTTCTGATCGTATATTAATTGCTGTTGTAATAAAATTTACTGCTCCTAGAATTGATGATACACCAGCTAAATGAAGAGAGAAAATAGTTAAATCTACTGATGATCCTCTATGTGTAATATTTCTTGCTAGTGGGGGGTAAATTGTTCATCCTGTGCCAGCTCCATTATCTGCTATAGAAGATGCAATAAGAAGAATTAGTGATGGTGGTAGTAATCAAAATCTTATATTATTTATTCGTGGAAATGCTATATCTGGTGCTCCAATTATTAATGGTAATAATCAATTACCAAATCCACCAATTATAATTGGTATAACCATAAAGAAAATTATAACGAATGCATGTGCTGTAATAATTACATTATATATTTGATTATCACCAATTATATCTCCTGGTTGTCCTAGTTCCATTCGAATAATTATTCTTATTGATGTACCTATTATTCCTGCTCATACACCAAACATAAAGTATATTGTTCCAATGTCTTTATGGTTTGTTGAGAATAGTCATTTATTCGGTAGGATGACTGAATAATAGGTGATAGACTGTAAATCTATTAATGAGAAATTTTCTCTCTTATCATGTGGTTTTATATTCAATGATGATTCTAGATTGCAATTCTAGAGGTGTAAATTTTACTAAGGCCTAAAAGTTTTCTTTTAATTGTAACTTTGAAGGTTATTAGTTTATTTAACTTAAGTCCTTAATATAGGAAAATTAAGTTTGATGTAAGTATTAACCCTGTTGTTGAAATTATAATTCTGCCATATAGAATGTATTTTTGGTTTTTATTTTTCATGTTTATTGATCACGAGTTTTCTGTATATGATAGAATTAATGCAGAAAATCTAATTCGTAAGTAATAATATAGTGTTGTTATAGTTAGTATAACTATAATTGTTGTAGTTCTTGTTATTCCTATCTCTATTATTGATTGTATTACTATTCATTTGGGTAGAAATCCAAGAAATGGTGGTAATCCACCTATTGATAATAGAGATAGGAATATTAGAAATTTTATTTCTGTTTTTATGTTTCTTATTGTGTAAATTTGGTTTATAAAGAATAGATTTGTTTGTATAAATATTAAAACTAAAATCAATCTTACTGTTGAGTAAATAAGGAAATAAATTTCTCAAATATTTTCTCTTGAAATTATTGATCTAATTATTCATCCAAGATGTCTAATTGATGAATATGCTATAAGATGACGAAGGGAGGTTTGATTTAAACCTCCTATTACTCCAATAATAATTCTTATAATCACAATAATAAAGATAAATTTTCTTTGTTGAATACAGTATGATAAAGTTATTATTGGAGCAATTTTTTGTCAAGTTATTAATATTAAACAATTAGATCATTTGGATGTTCCTATGACTTCTGGAAATCAGAAGTGGAAAGGTGCAGCACCAATTTTTAATAACAATCTTGATCTAATTAATATTGAAGGTATTGTTTGTTTTTCTCATCTTATTGGATATTTTATTTGAATCAAAATAATTGAAAATAAAAGTATTGTTGATGCTATTGCTTGAACAATAAAGTATTTAATTGATGATTCGTTAATTATTCTATTTTTATTATTTGTTAATATGGGAATAAAAGATAGTAAGTTGATTTCTAGTCCTACTCAAACTCCAAATCAGGAGTTTGATGAGATGGACAGGATTGTTCCTATCATTAATGTTGATAGGAAAAGAAGTTTTGTTGAGTTGTTGCCCATTAAAAAGGAGAGGATTAATGCCTCTATATACGGGGTATGAACCCGTTAGCTTAATTAGCTTACCTTTCTACATTTAAGTGTATGATGCACATTAGTTTTTGAAACTAAAAGGGGTAGTTTAATTCTACTTAATGTAAGTTTAAATTAAATTTAATGGAAGTAATATTTTTACTTTATTTATCCTATCAAGATAATCCTTTATTCAGGCATTCCATT